TGAGTCCTCGGAATGGGATGATGCCACAAAGGATTTTTATCCAAACATTAATTGGTCGTGTATTAGCCGATGATATATATATCGGCACACGATGTATTGCCACTATAAATCAAGACATTGGGATTGGACTTGTAAATCGATTCATAACCTTTCGAGCACAACCAATAGCTATTCGAACTCCTTTTACTTGTAGGAGTGCATCTTGGATCTGTCAATTATGTTATGGCCGGAGTCCGACTCATGGCGACCTGGTTGAATTGGGAGAAGCTGTAGGTATTATTGCAGGCCAATCGATTGGAGAGCCGGGTACTCAATTAACATTAAGAACTTTTCATACCGGTGGAGTCTTCACGGGGGGTACTGCAGAACATGTGCGAGCCCCTTCTAATGGAAAAATAAAATTCAATGAGGATTTGGTTCATCCGACACGTACACGCCATGGACATCCCGCGTTTCTATGTTCTATAAACTTGTATGTAACTATTGAGAGTGAAGATATTCGACATAATGTAAATATTCCATCCCAAAGTTTTCTTTTAGTTCAAAACGATCAATATGTAGAATCAGAACAAGTGATTGCTGAGATTCGTGCAGGAACATCCACTTTGAATTTTAAAGAGAAGGTTCGAAAACATATTTATTCTGACTCAGACGGAGAAATGCACTGGAGCACCAATGTGTATCATGCACCCGAATTTACATACGGTAATGTTCATCTATTACCAAAAACAAGTCATTTGTGGATATTATTAGGAGAGTCATGCAGATCCAGTCTAGTCTCACTTTCGCTCCACAAGGATCAAGATCAAATGAGTGCGCATTCTCCTTCTGTCAAGCGTTCTGTCAAGAGAGGATCTACTTCTAACCTCTCAGGAACGAATGATCAGTCGAGACAAAAATTCTTTACTTCGGATTTTTCGGGTAAAAAAGAAGATAGGATTCCTGATTATTCAGACCTTAGTCGAATTCTATGTACTGGTCGTTGTAATCTCATAGATCCGACCATTCTCTACCAGAATTCTGATTTATTCTCAAAGAGGCGAAGAAATAGATTCATCATTCCACTCCAATCGATTCAAAAGCGCGAGAACGAACTAATGCCCCCTTCAGGTATCTCGATTGAAATCCCCATCAATGGCATTTTCCGTAGAAATAGTATTCTTGCTTATTTCGACGATCCTCGATACAGAAGAAAGAGTTTGGGCATTTTAAAATATAGTATGCTAGAAATGCATTCAATCCTCAAAAAAGAGGATTTGATTGAGTATCGAGGAGGCAAGGAATTTAGGCCAAAATACCAAATGAAAGTAGATCGGTTTTTTTTCATTTCCGAGGAAGTGCATATCGTACCCGGATCGTCTTCCATAATGGTACGGAACAATAGTATCATTGGGGTAGATACACAAATTACTTTAAATATAAGAAGCCGAGTAGGCGGGTTGGTCCGAGTGGAGATAATAAAAGAAGGAATTGAACTTAAAATCTTTTCTGGAGATATCCATTTTCCTGGAAAGCCAGATAAGATATCCCGACATAGCGGCGTTTTGATACCACCAGGAACAGGAAAACAAAATTCCAAGGAATCCAAAAAATGGAAAAATGGGATCTATGTTCAACGGATCAGACTTAGCAAGAAAAAGTATTTTGTTTTGGTTCGGCCTGTCATCACATATGAAATAACGGACAGTATCACTTTTGCAACGCTTTTCCCCACGGATCTGTTGCAGGAAAGGGATAATGTGCAACTTCGACTTGTCAATTATATCTTTTATGGAAATGGTAAACTAATTCAATTAATTTCTGATACAAATATTCAATTAGTTCGGACTTGTTTAGTATTGAATTGGGACCAAGACAAAAAAAGTTCTTCTAGTCAAGAAGCCCGTGCTTCCTTTGTTGAAATAAAGGCAAATGGTTTGATTCGACATTTCCTAAGAATCGACTTGGTGCAATCCACTATTTCATATATCGGAAAAAGGAATGATCCATCGGGCTCAGGATTGCTCTTTGATAATGGATCACCTTGCACCAATATCAATCCGTTTTCTTCCATTTATTCCAAGGCAAGAATTCAACAACCCCTTAATCAAAATCAAAGAACTATTCATACATTATTGAATAGAAATACGGGATTCCAATCGTTAATAATTTTGTCATCATCCAATTGTTTTCGAATGGGTCCATTCAACCATGTAAAATATCACAATGTGATAAAAGAATCAATTAAAATTACAAAAGATCCTCGAATTCCAATTAAGAATTCGCTGGGTCCTTTAGGAACAGCCTTTCGAATTGCGAATGTTTATTCATTTTACCATTTACTAACTCATAATCAGATTTTGGTAAATAACTATTTGCAACTTGACAATTTAAAACAGGCTTTTCAAGTAATTAAATATTATTTAATGGATGAAAATGAGAAAATTTATAACCCCGATCCATGCAGTAACATTATTTTCAATTTGAATTGGTATTTTCTCCATCCCAATTATTGTCAAGA